TTTAAGGAAATAATTATTTAAAATAAAATTATAGTAATATTTATTAGCACTATTTATATAAATATATGCATATAGACATATATATATATATATTTAACAAAATTATATTAAGTTAGGTTTAATAACATTATTAAATTAAATTTATTATAAAAATTTAAAATTAAAATTAAATATATTTATATTTGTGGGCCTATGTTTGTAAAATAAGGTAAATAATTAATTATAAATTTAAAATTTAGTATAAATAAATTAAATATTTCCGTATTTATAAATATATATACTAATGAATAATTATTAGAAATGGTTTAACAATATAATTAAATTAAAATTATTTTAAAGTAAAAAAAATAAATTTTTAGAAAAATCATAAAAAAATAAAATAAATTTAAAAAAAATCAAAAAAAAAAAAAAAAAAAAAAAATAAAATTGTAAATATTAGGGGGATAGATTTTTTTTTTAAAAGGGAATTTTCTTGTAAAATTTAATTATATTAAATATTTAATTAATTATATATATATATATATATTAAATATTTATATATATATATATATATTATAATATATAAATAAATGCCTAATTATATATATATATTTATAATTTTATTTCTATTTAATTGAATTATAATCGCTTTATAATGAAATTATTTTTTAAAATAATATTACTTAAAAGAAATAAGTGAGAATATTAAAAATTTAATAATTTATATTAAATATTTAACATATATATATATGTATATACATAAGATGAGAAATAAATTCAAAAAAAAAAAAAAAAAAATCTATGTAAAAAAATAAATAAATAGATAAATTTTTATATTTTTAGTAATTTATTATGAATTTATTTTACATGTAAATTTTAGTATTAAATTTTAATTATTTTAATAATAATTGATTATTTTTACAGTAATTAAAATTAAAAATTTAAGAAATTAAGATTTAGTAATATAAAAATTAATAACTAATTTTGTGCCAGCAGTTGCGGTTAAACAAAAATTAAATTAAATTATTTCAGTTTATAATAAATAATAAAATAATTAAATAAAATATTGGATTATTAAGTAAAATTTTAATTCTTGAAAAATTTATTTAAAAATTATAATTTAATAAATTTTAATATAAACTAGGATTAGATACCCTATTATTAAAAATTTAATTAAAAATACTAAAATAGTAAATAATATATTATTGAAACTTAAATAATATGGCGGTATTTTAGTTCATTTAGAGGAATCTGTCTAGTAATTGATAATCCACGAGTAAATTTACTTAATTTATAATTTTGTATATCATTGTTAAAAAAATATTTTAAAATAAAAATAATATTTAAAAATTTAAAATAAAAATTAAATCAGATCAAGATGCAGAAAATAATTAAGATAAAGATGGGTTACAATAAAAATATTTAAATGGAAAAAATTTTGTAAAAAATGATTGAAGGTGGATTTAAATGTAATTTTAATTAATTTATTAAAATGATTAAAAATTAAAATATGTACATATTGCCCGTCACTTTCATTTTAAAATTGAAATAAGTCGTAACAAAGTAGAGGTACTGGAAAGTGTTTCTAGAATGAACAAATTAGAGCTTGTTAAGTATTTCATTTACATTGAAAAGAAATTAAAAATTAATTAATTTGAGGGGGGAAATTAATTAATTATAAATAATAAAAAAATTTTTAATATTGGGGGGTATTAAAGTATTTTTTTAAAAAAAATAATTAATTTTATAGGGGAATAGTATTGTAAAAGAAATTTGAAATAGTTGAAAATGAATTAATATATAAGTAATTTTAATTTAATGTATCTTGTGTATCAGAGTTTATTAAAAAATATTTATTAAAAAAAAAAATCTCGAATTTAAAAGAGTTAATTAATTATAAAAATTAATGTAGAATAATTATTTTAAATAATTAATTTGAAATGAAATGTTAATCGTTTTTAAATATATCTAGTTATTTTAGAAAAAAATTTAATTTAAAATTTAAAAAATTTTATAATTAATTAATTAATTATTAAATATTTAAAATTTAATATATTAAGGGATAAGCTTTAGTATAAAAATTTATAATTAATTTTAATAAAAATAAAAATTTTAAAATTTATATTGTTTAAAAATTATAATTTATTATAAAAAAATTTTATTAAAAATAAAATTTAATTAAAATTTAATTTTATATAAAATAAATAATTTTTAATAAGAAAAAATTAGAAATAATGATAAAATTAGTATATTAAAAATAAAAAATATTTAATTAAATAAAATTAAATTAAAGGAATTCGGCAAAATTTTATATTCGCTTGTTTATCAAAAACATGTCTTTTAGAAAATAATTTAAAGTCTAATCTGCCCACTGATAATTATTAAAGGGCTGCAGTATTTTGACTGTACAAAGGTAGCATAATCAATAGTCTTTTAATTGAAGACTTGTATGAAAGATTTGACGAGATATAAACTGTCTCTATTTTATTCATAAAAATTAATTTTTTAGTCAAAAAGCTAAAATAAATTTAAAAGACGAGAAGACCCTATAGAGTTTTATATTAAAATTATTTAAAATTATATTTATAATTTAAAATTAAAAATAAAATTAATATTGTATTGGGGTGATAAAAAAATTAAATTAACTTTTTATATGAATAAATCATAAATAAGTGAGTTATGTGATCCATAAATAATGATTAAAAGAAAAAATTACCTTAGGGATAACAGCGTAATATTTTTTTTTAGTACAAATAAAAAAAAAAGTTTGCGACCTCGATGTTGGATTAAGATAAAATTTAAACGCAAAAGTTTAAAATTTTGATCTGTTCGATCATTAAAATCTTACATGATCTGAGTTCAAACCGGTGTGAGCCAGGTTGGTTTCTATCTTTAAATAAATGAAATATTTTAGTACGAAAGGATCAAATATTTTTAATAATTAAAATAAAATGAATATTAATAAATATTACTATAGTATAATTATACTATTTTGACAGAAAAATGTGATGATTTTAGAAGTCATAAATGTATAATTTTATATTATATAAATAGTATATGATAATAAATGACTTGTACATTATTTTTATTGGGGTTTTAATTTTATTAATTGGGGTATTAATTGGGGTTGCTTTTTTAACATTATTAGAGCGTAAAGTTTTAGGTTATATCCAAATTCGTAAAGGCCCTAATAAAATGGGAATTTTAGGGGTATTACAACCTTTTTGTGACGCAATTAAATTATTTTCTAAGGAGCAAGTTTATTTAAATTATTCTAATTATTTTTCTTTTTATTTTTCTCCGATTATAAGATTTATATTATCTTTAATAATTTGAATATTAATACCTTATGCATTTAATATAATTGTTTTTAATTTGGGGTTGTTATTTTTTTTATGCTGTACTAGAATTGGTGTTTATACTTTATTAATTGCTGGTTGATCGTCCAATAGAAATTATTCATTATTGGGGGGACTTCGAGGCGTAGCTCAGACTATTTCTTATGAAGTAAGTTTATCCTTAATTTTATTATCTGGGATTGTTATAATTATAGATTTTAATATATTAAAATTTAGAGAATACCAACAGTTAATTTGATTAATTATAATAATAATGCCTTTAAGTTTATGTTTTTTATCTTCGTTAATAGCTGAAACAAATCGAACACCATTTGATTTTGCTGAGGGGGAGAGAGAATTAGTTTCTGGGTTTAATATTGAATATAGAAGAGGGGGTTTTGCCTTAATTTTTTTGGCTGAGTACTCAAGAATTTTATTTATAAGAATATTATTTGTCATTATTTATATGGGGGGTTATGACTTAAATTTATATTTTTATGCAAAACTAGTGTTTTTGTCTTTTTTTTTTATTTGGGTTCGGGGGACTTTACCTCGATATCGTTATGATAAATTAATATATTTATGTTGAAAAAGATATTTACCTTTATCTTTAAATTATTTATTATTTTTTATAGGATTAAAAATAATTTTAGTATATAAAATAATTTTAGTATAAATTAATAGAATATTTATTCTTTCATAAGTTTTCAAAACAAATGCTTTAACAAGCTCATTAATTATTAATTATAAAAAATTAATTTATCTCAAAATTTATTTAGGATAGGATTAATAATAAAATAGGAGAAATAAAGTAAAGTTAAAATTTGGCCTGTAACAATATAAGGGGCTTCAACAGAACGAGCTCCAATTCAAGTTAATAAAATAATAATTGAAATTAAAGACCAAAATAAAAATTGATTAATAGGATAAAAATGAATTCCTTGAATTTTTTTATTAAAAGTGAAAGGTAAAATAATAAAAATTAGGATAGATATAATTAGTGCAATAACTCCCCCTAATTTGTTAGGGATAGAGCGAAGGATGGCGTAAGCAAAAAGAAAATATCATTCAGGTTGAATATGGATTGGGGTAACTAAAGGGTTTGCTGGGATAAAATTATCAGGGTCTCCTAGTGTGTAAGGTCTGATAAGTGATAAAAGAGTTAAAATTGAAATTAAAATAATGAATCCAATTAAATCCTTGAATGTAAAAAATGGATGAAAAGGAATTTTGTCTAAATTTCTATTAATTCCTAGGGGATTATTAGATCCTGTTTGATGTAAAAATAATAAGTGAATTATAGTTATTATAAGAATAATAAATGGAAGTAGAAAGTGAAAGGTATAAAATCGGGTTAAGGTTGCGTTATCTACTGCGAATCCCCCTCAAATTCAATTGACTAAAGTAATACCCAGGTAGGGGATGGCAGATAATAAGTTAGTAATGACTGTAGCTCCTCAGAAAGATATTTGTCCCCAAGGTAAAACATAACCTATAAATGCGGTAGCTATTAGTAAAAATAAGATGATAATCCCAATTATTCATGTTAATTTTAAATTAAATGATTCATAATAAATTCCCCGGCCAATATGAATATAAACACAGATGAAAAAAAATGATGCCCCGTTAGCATGAATTGTACGAATTAATCAACCATAATTTACATTTCGACAAATATAGTTTACTCTAAAGAAAGCTAATTCAATATTAGCTGTATAATACATAGTTAAAAATAATCCTGTTAAAATTTGAATTATTAAACATAAAGCTAATAATGATCCAAAATTTCATCAGGATGAAATATTGACAGGAGAGGGTAAATCAACTAAAGAACCGTTAATAATTTTAATAATTGGGTGAGTTTTACGGATAGGCTTAAATAATTTTATCATTAGTTAAAAGATCGTAAAGGACCAAAAAAAATATTTGTAATCTTTACAACTGCAATTAAAGTAATAAATAAATAAATAATTATTGTTAATATTAGTAAATATGTGTACTTATTATATAGTTTAGTTAAGTTAAAATTATATTCGTTATTAAAGAATAAATATTCATTAAAGAATTTGATTATCTCATCATTGAAAGAAAAATTTATTCAAAATAAATTGTATTTAAATAACATTCTTGAAATTAAAATAAACCCCAATAAAATAAAGTAAGATTTATTAAGAAGATGAATTTTGAATAACTCATTTGAGGCGATTCTTGAAACATAGACAAATAAAACTAATAATCCCCCTAAAAATACTAAAAATAAGATATAAGAGAATCAATAAGTGTTGATTAGTATTCCTGAAAGTAAGCAAATAGCTAGAGTTTGAACGAGAATTAGTAATCCTATGGCAAGAGGGTGATTAACAAAGTATAGAAAAATTGAAATAGTTATTAATATGAGTGATAAAAACATTTTTAAAATATCAAAGAATAGTTTATATAAAATAATAATTTTGGAGATTATAGATAAAGAAAATCTTTTTCTTTGAAGTTTCTAAAGAAAATATCTTATTTTTGATTTACAAGACCAAGGTTTTTATAAACTATAGAAACTTATTATTTAATAATAATATATACTAATGATAAATATGACGTTAATTATTTTAATTATGTTTATGGTGGGTAATATAATTTTTGTTTCCCAGTATAAACATTTATTAATTGTTTTATTAAGCTTAGAATATATAGTATTAAGAATTTTTTTTCTCCTGATGTTATATTTAATAATAATTGAGTATCATTTTTTTATGTTGATAGTATTTTTAGTTTTTTCCGTTTGTGAGGGGGCTTTAGGGCTATCAATTTTAGTCTCTATAATTCGTACTCATGGAAACGATTATTTTCAAAGTTTTAACTTAATTTAATGATAAAATTTTTATTAATAATAATTTTTATAATACCTTTATGTTTTAAAAAAAATATATTTTGATTGGTCCAAATAATATTATTTTTATTAATAGGAATATTCATAAATTATACTATCTCAATTATAAATTTTTGTAATTTAAGATATATAATAGGGTGTGATATAATTTCTTATGGGCTAATTTTATTAAGAATTTGGATTAGTAGTTTAATAATTATAGCAAGAGAAAGATTATATAAATATAGTTTTTATTCTCAATTATTTATATTTAATGTTTTATTTTTAATAATAATATTATATTTAACTTTCAGAGTAATAAATTTATTTTTATTTTATTTATTTTTTGAGAGAAGATTGATTCCAACTTTAATATTAATTATTGGTTGGGGGTACCAGCCAGAGCGAATTCAAGCAGGTATGTATCTTTTATTTTATACTTTATTTGCTTCTTTGCCCTTATTAATAGGAATTTTTTATGTCTATAAAAATATAAATTATATAATAATATATTTTATAAAATTTTATGACTACAATTTATTTATACTCTATATTTGTTTGATTTTAGCTTTTTTAGTAAAAATACCCATATATTTTGTTCATCTTTGACTTCCTAAAGCTCATGTTGAAGCCCCTATTTCAGGTTCAATGATTTTAGCTGCTATTATACTGAAATTAGGGGGTTATGGTTTATTGCGAATTATAATTATTTTACAGAAAATTAATATGAAAATAAGATACATTTGAGTAGTAATTAGATTGATTGGGGGATTTTATATTAGTTTAAAATGTTTTTGTCAGATTGACATAAAATCTTTAATTGCATATTCATCAGTAGCCCACATAAGAGTAGTAATTGGGGGGATTATAACAATAAATTATTGGGGTTATATTGGCTCCTATATTTTAATAATTGGGCATGGGTTATGTTCATCTGGAATATTTTGTTTATCTAATATAAATTATGAACGACTAAATAGACGAAGATTATTTATTAATAAGGGTTTAATAAATTTTATACCTTCCCTAAGATTGTGGTGATTTTTAATAATATCTTCTAATATGGCAGCCCCCCCCTCTTTAAATTTAATAGGGGAAATTAGATTAATTAATAGACTGATAAGTTGATCTTGGTTAAGAATAATTATACTTATAATAATTTCTTTTTTTAGAGCTGGGTATAGATTATATTTATACTCTTATACACAACATGGAAAGTATTATTTGGGGGTTTATGGATTTTACACAGGGACTTCTCGGGAGTATTTAATATTAATATTACACTGATTACCTTTAAATATTTTAGTTATAAAGATTGATTTTAGAATAATTTGATTTTATTTAAATAATTTAAAAAAAATATTGATTTGTGGAGTCAAAAATATGATAAATATCATTTTAAGTTATTAAAAAATTCAATATTTGTTTTATTAGATTTTTTTTTTTATTTTTTTTTATATTAATAAATTTTTTTATATTAATTTATTTTATTATGAAAAATTTAATTATTTTTTTAGAGTGGGAAATTATTTCTTTTAATTCAGTGAGAATTGTTATAACAGTTTTATTAGATTGAATATCATTGTTGTTTATAATATTTGTTTCTTTGATTTCTTCATGTGTAATTTATTATAGAAAAAGATATATAAGTTCAGAGTTAAATTTAAGTCGTTTTATTATTTTAGTTTTATTATTTGTATTTTCTATGATTTTATTAATTATTAGACCAAATATAATTAGAATTTTTTTAGGGTGAGACGGATTAGGGTTAGTTTCTTATTGTTTAGTAATTTATTACCAGAATATTAAATCTTACAATGCAGGGATATTAACTGCTTTATCAAATCGAGTTGGGGATGTAATGATTTTAATATTAGTTTCATGAATACTAAATTATGGGGGGTGAAATTATATTTTTTATTTAGATTTTATAAAAAATGATTACTCAATAAAAATTATTGGGGTATTAGTTATTGTTGCTGCTATGACTAAAAGAGCTCAAATTCCTTTTAGATCTTGATTACCGGCTGCTATAGCAGCTCCTACACCTGTTTCTGCTTTAGTGCATTCTTCTACTTTAGTAACTGCTGGGGTTTATTTATTAATTCGTTTTAATAATTTTTTTAGAGAGATATTTTTTTTAAAAATTTTATTATTATTATCAGGATTAACAATGATGATAGCAGGTATTTGTGCAAACTATGAGTTTGATTTAAAAAAAATTATTGCTTTGTCTACTTTAAGACAATTGGGTTTAATAATAAGAATTTTAAGATTAGGATTTCATGATTTAGCATTTTTTCATTTATTAACTCATGCTATATTTAAAGCTCTTTTATTTATGTGTGCTGGGGTAATTATCCATATAATGGGCAATAATCAAGATATTCGATTAATGGGGGGAATTAGATTTTATGTTCCTTTAACATCCTTATGTATAAATATTTCTAATTTAGCTTTGTGTGGGATTCCATTTTTAGCGGGGTTTTATTCAAAGGATATGATTTTAGAAATAGTAAGTATAAGAAATTTAAACTTAATAATTTTTTATTTATATTATTTTTCTACAGGATTAACAATATTTTATACTATTCGTTTATTAATATATTTAATAGTAAATGATTATAATTTATTGAGATTTTATAATTTATATGATGAGGATTATACTATATTAAAAAGTATATTTGTTTTATTATTTATAAGATTAGTATCAGGTAGATTCTTGAGATGATTAATTTTTTGTTATCCTTACATAATTTATTTACCAATTTCTTTGAAATTAATAGTAATTTATGTGAGAATTATAGGTTTATTAATAGGGTGATTAATTAGAAACATGAATATTTACTCTTTAAATAAGTATTTAATATTTTATAATTTAAGAAGATTTTTAACGGTTATATGATTTTTACCAAATTTATCTACTTATGGGTTAAATTATAATTTTTTAAAATTTGGTCAAATTTTAAATAAAAATATTGATTTAGGGTGAAGAGAAATATATAGAGGACAAGGAATATACAATATTGTTAAACATTATTCTTTAGTTTATATAATTTATCAAATAAATAATTTTAAAATTTATTTATTTAGATTTGTTTTATGGGTAATAATTTTTATTATTTTAGTTATAATTTATTTAAATAGCTTAAATAGAGTGTAATATTGAAGATATTAAGGTGATTTTTAAATCTTTAAATATAAATTATAAATATATATATATATATATATGTGTGTATGTATTTATATAAATTTTTATTTACAAAAAAAAATATTTTATTTTTACAATGAAAATGTAAAGTTTTTTTTAAACTATGTAAACTAGAAATATTAATGATTTTATTCACTATAAATTAAGTTAGCAGCTTAATTATTTTATATTTCTAATTGGAAATAGATTTTCAATTTTATCATTAACAGTGATATACCTCTAATTTGGTTTCAATTAATAAATAAGGAGTATTAGTTAACTCTATCTTTTAAGTCGAAATTAAATGCATTATTGCTTCTTATTTAAGATAAATTGAAGTAATTCAATATTATTTGAATGCAAATCAAAAGTTTTTTTATAAACTATAATCCTAATTTGTTCAATTTAATATATTTTGGTTTCATTCATGATATAATCCAATTAATAGAATTACAATGAAAAAAAAATTAACTTTAAATCAAGAAATAAAATTAATTTTGAAAAATGTTGGAATTATGGGGAAAATTAAAGCAATTTCTACATCAAAAATTAAAAAAATTACTGTGATTAGAAAAAAATGGAGTGAAAATGGAATTCGAGCTAAAGATTTTGGGTCAAATCCGCACTCAAATGGTGAACATTTTTCACGGTCAAGGAAAGATTTTTTTGAGATAATAAAAGAAATAAATATGAAAATATTAGAGATAATAATTATAATAAGGGATAGAATAATTAATAAATTTATTATTTATATTAAATAAAATTAAACTTTTTGATTGGAAGTCAAATATACTAAATATATTATATAAATAGTTAATTTCCCCATCAATAAATTGAAATATAAAGAAATAATCATACTACATCAACAAAATGTCAGTATCAGGCAGCTGCTTCAAATCCAAAATGATGAGTATTAGAAAAATGTTCATTTAAATGTCGAATAAAACATGTTAGTAAGAAAATAGTTCCAATAATTACATGAAGTCCATGGAATCCTGTTGCTATAAAGAATGTTGACCCATAAACTCTATCTGCAATTGTAAATGGGGCTTCAATATATTCATAGGCTTGGAGAATTGTGAAATAAATTCCTAGTAGGATAGTAATGAATAAGCTTTGAGAAGTTTGGGTGAAATTATTTTCTATTAAAGCGTGGTGAGCTCAAGTAACAGTAATACCTGATCTAATAAGAATGATAGTATTTAATAGGGGGACTTGGAAAGGATTAAAGGGGGTAATATTTGTAGGAGGTCATATAGAGCCAATTTCAATGTTTGGGGATAAGCTTCTGTGGAAAAAAGCTCAGAAAAAGGAAACGAAAAATAAAATTTCTGAGACAATAAATAAAATTATACCTCAGCGAAGTCCTTTAGTAACTAAAATTGTGTGTTTTCCTTGAAATGTACCTTCTCGACAAATATCTCGTCATCATTGATATATAGTTAAAAGAATAATTATATACCCTAAAATAAGTAAATTTATTTCAAAGTTATGGAATCACTTAATTATTCCTGTAACAAGAGTTATAACACCAATAGCTCCAGTTAAAGGTCAAGGACTATAATCTACTAAGTGATAGGGATGATTATGGTTGATAGACATTAATTGACTTCTCTAGAATAAAGGGTTCTTAAAATGGTAATTACATATGATTGAATAATTGCAACTGCTGATTCTAGTACTAATAATATAATTTGAACTATAATTAAAATAATTAATAAATAATTATTTATATTGATACCTGTTCTTCTGAGTAAAGTTAATAATAAATGTCCTGCAATTATATTAGCTGTTAATCGAACAGCTAAAGTTCCAGGGCGAATAATATTACTAATTGTCTCGATTAATACTATAAAAGGTATTAGAATAGTTGGGGTTCCTTGGGGGATTATGTGAATGAATATATGTTGAGTATTATTAATTCATCCATAAATTATGAATCTTAATCATAATGTTAGTGATAATGATAATGATATATTTAAATGACTAGTTCTGGTAAAAATGTAAGGAAATAATCCTAAAAAATTATTAAATAAAATAAAAAAAAATAATGAAATAAAAATAAAAGTTGAGCCATTAAAACTGTTAGGACCTAGTAAAGTTTTAAATTCTTGGTGTAATTTATTTGAAATGAAATTTCATAAAATAAATTGACGATTAGGGATTAATCAAAAAGAATAGGGGATGAATAATAACCCAATAAAAGTTCTTGTTCAATTTAAAGATAAGTTAAAAAAATTTGTTGAAGGATCAAAAATTGAAAATAAATTATTTATCATTTTCAAATTAAGTGATTTTTGTATAAATTTTTATTGTTATTATAATTATTAATATTTTTATAGCAAAAGATATAATAATTTATAATGTTAAAAATAATAAAAATTCTAATAAAAAAAATTAGTGAAAAAATTCAATTAATAGGTATTATTTGAGGGATAAAAGAATATTACTGGGTAATAATTTAAATTTGACATATTTATGTTATTATTTAACTAATTCTTTCATTAGAAGTAAATGCTAATTTACTATAAAATGGTTTAAGAGACCAGTACTTGCTTTCAGTCACCTAATGAGGAATAATTATTAATTCAATTAATAAAATTTTTGATCGAGATTCTTTCAATTACAATAGGTATAAATCTATGATTAGCCCCGCAAATTTCTGAGCATTGGCCATAAAAGATTCCAGGTCGATTAATAAAAAATCTTGTTTGATTTAATCGACCTGGGTTAGCATCAATTTTTACCCCTAAAGAGGGGATAGCTCACGAATGAATAACATCAGTGGCAGTAATTAAAACACGAATTTGATTATTTATAGGTAAAATAATTCGATTATCAACATCAAGTAGCCGAAAATTAGATAAATTATCACTTGATTGGATTATGTAAGAATCAAATTCAATGTTATTAAAATCTGAGTATTCATAAGTTCAATATCATTGATGACCAATTGATTTTAAAGTGATTAAAGGGTTATTAAGTTCATCTAATAGATAAAGTAATCGTAAAGATGGAAGAGCAATAAAAATAAGGGTAATAGCAGGGAGAACAGTTCAAATTAATTCAATTATTTGTTCTTCTAATAAAAATCGATTGATATATTTATTAAAAAATAATTTTAATATCAGGTGAGACACTAAAATTGTAATTATAATTAAGATAATTAAAGTATGATCATGAAAAAAAATAATTTGTTCTATTAAAGGGGAAGCTCTATTTTGGTAGTTAAGGTTAGATCATGTCGCCATATTCTAAAAAAAGGATAATCCTTTATAATTGGGGTTTAAATCCAAGACATATAATCTGCCACATTAGAAATTACTTAAAATAGGTAATTCATTATATGAATGTTCGGCAGGAGGTAAATTTTGATATCATTCAATAGAGGAGGGTATATTTAGAGAAAATATAACTAATCGTTGATTAATTATAGACTCTCAAACTGTTAAAATTATAAAAATTATAGAAAATAAAGAAATATAAGATCCAAAAGATGAGATAATATTTCATGAAAAGAAACTATCGGGATAGTCAGAGTAACGTCGTGGTATTCCTGCTAATCCTAAAAAATGTTGAGGAAAAAAAGTTAAATTAACTCCAATAAATATGGAAATAAATTGAATTTTTAGTAAATAAGGATTTAAAGTTAATCCTGTAAATAATGGGTATCAATGAATAAATCCCCCAAAAATAGCAAATACAGCTCCTATGGATAAAACATAGTGAAAGTGGGCTACCACATAATAAGTATCATGCAAGGTAATATCAATAGAAGAATTAGCTAATACCACACCTGTTAATCCGCCTACTGTGAATAAAAAAATAAATCCTAATCTTCACAATATAGAGGGGCTATAATTAATTTGGGTACCATGTAAAGTAGCTAATCAACTAAAAATTTTAATCCCTGTAGGGACTGCAATAATTATAGTAGCTGAAGTAAAATAGGCTCGAGTATCAATATCTATTCCAATTGTGAATATATGATGAGCTCACACAATAAATCCTAATAATCCAATTGCTATTATAGCATAAATTATTCCTAAATGACCAAAAGTTTCTTTTTTTCCTCTTTCCTGAGAAATTATATGAGAAATTATTCCAAATCCTGGAAGAATTAAAATATAAACTTCAGGATGCCCAAAAAATCAAAATAAATGTTGGTATAAAATAGGATCTCCCCCTCCGGCAGGATCAAAAAATGAAGTATTTAAATTACGATCAGTGAGAAGTATAGTAATAGCTCCAGCTAGGACTGGTAAAGAAAGGAGAAGTAGTAGTGCTGTAATTCCGACAGATCAAACAAATAAAGGTATTTGGTCAAATGATAAATTATTAACTCGTATATTAATAATAGTTGTGATAAAATTAATTGCTCCTAAAATAGATGAAATACCCGCTAAATGTAAGGAAAAAATCGCTAAATCTACTGATGAACCTCCGTGAGCGATATTAGATGAAAGTGGGGGATAAACTGTTCATCCTGTTCCAGCTCCGGTTTCAACAATTCTTCTTGAAATTAATAGGATTAGGGAGGGGGGTAGAAGTCAGAATCTTATATTATTTATACGAGGGAATGCTATATCAGGGGCTCCAAGTATAAGGGGTACTAATCAATTACCAAAACCGCCAATTATTACTGGTATAACTATGAAAAAAATTATAATAAATGCATGAGCAGTGACAATAGTATTATAAATTTGATCATCTCCAATTAATGAACCTGTGTTTCCTAATTCAGTTCGAATTAATAAACTAAGGGATGTTCCTACTATACCTGCTCAAATTCCAAAAATAAAATATAAAGTTCCAATATCTTTATGATTTGTAGAAAAAAGTCATTTTCGCTAATAAAATGGCTGAGTAAGTAAGCGATAAATTGTAAATTTATTAACGAGAATTTATCTCTTTTATTAAGCTTTATATTCAATATGATATGAAATTGCAAATTTCAAGGTGTGTAACAAATATACTAAGGCTTAAAGAATTTTCTTTATAAATAATTTTGAAGATTATTAGTTTATAATTAACTTAAAACCTTAAAAAAAAAAAGTTCTGATAATTATACCTAATAGAGAAATAAAGTTAAAAAAGTAAATAAAAATTAAAATATTATTTTTAATAAAAATTTTAAATCATTTTAATTTAAAAGAAAAAAATAGTAGTGATGAATAAATAATACGAAAATAAATAAATAATAAAATTAATCTTGCTATAATAAAAATAAATGAAATAATGATAAAATTATTATTTAATAAATAATTAATAACTAATCATTTTGGGAAAAATCCTAAAAAGGGGGGTAATCCTCCTAGAGATAGAAAATTAATTATAACGGAAATTTTAATTAAAAAATTTATATTAAAAAAAAATAATTGATTGATAAAAAAAGTATTAATAATATAAAATGTAAAACATATAATAAATGTGAAAATTGAGTAGGTAATAAAGTAAATTATTCATAAATTTTCTCTGATAATAATTGATGAAATTATCCACCCTAAATTATTAATTGAAGAGAAAGCTATTAATTTTCGTAGGGAAGATTGATTAAAACTTCCAATAGCTCCGATTAAAACATTAAATACTATAATAATACATATATAATTAAAGTTTAAATAATAAGATAAAAGAATCATAGGTGTGATTTTTTGTCATGTTATTAAAATAAAACAGTTAATTCAAGAAAGCCCTTCTATGATATTGGGGAATCAGAAATGGAAAGGAATTGATCCTATTTTTATAAGTATGGAGGAATTAATAATAACTGAAAGAAAATTATGGGTAAAAAAATTTTTTATGAAGAATACGCTTAAAATAATTGCGAATAAAAAATTAATAGATGCAATTGATTGAGTTAGAAAATATTTAAGGGAAGCTTCTGAGTTTAATAAATTTTGGGGGGAAGATATTAAAGGGATAAAGCTTAATAAATTAATTTCTAAACCTACTCAACACCCTAATCACGAATTGGAGGAAATTGAAATTAGGGTTCTAAAAAATAAAATAAATGAGAAAAGTATTTTGTTAGAATTAGCTATTAATAAGATAAAAAATAAGAAATTTATTCTAAAGTGATAAAGTTTCATATTTCTATAATTATATTTTAGTGTAAGAGGCACAGTAATTTTTGAAGTTACTAGGTATAGTTTAATTCTATAAAATATAATAAAGGTAAAAATTTACATAATTTATCCTATCAGAATAATCCTTTTATCAGGCACTTTATTAATTTAAAAAAAAGAATTTACTTTATATTTGAGGTATGAACCCAAAAGCTTTATTTAGCTTATTTTTAA